TAAATCTTTGTGTACTGACCCCTAATCGAACCGTTTGGAATTCAAAAGTGAACGAAATTATTTTATCTACTAATAGCGGTCAAATTGGCGTATTACCAAATCACGCCTCTGTTGCTACAGCCGTCGATATAGGTATTTTGAAAATACGTCTTGACGGCCAATGGTTAACGATGGCTTTGATGGGAGGTTTTGCTAGAATAGGTAATAATGAGATCACTGTTTTAGTAAATGATGCGGAGAAAGGTAGTGACATCGATTCACAAGAAGCCCGGAAAACTCTTGAAATAGCAGAAGCTAATTTAAGAAAAGCTGAAGGAAAGAGACAAAAAATTGAGGCAAATCTAGCTCTCCGACGAGCTAGGACACGAGTCGAGACGGTCAATGAGATTTCGGAACTAGTTGGTGTGTCCGAATAATCAAAAGAGGTTTGGTCTATTTTTTTTTTGATTTGATTGTATTCACTCGACAGAATTAAATCAGGCGTAATTCTATTTTGATCAAAAAAAAAAAAAAAAGAAATAGAAAAGATACAAAATAAATATCAATAAAAGCAGATGGATATAAAAACTTATTAGAGACCAGAGTCGGTGGAATCTAATAAGTTCTACCTACTATTGGATTTGAACCAATGACTCCCGCCGTATGAAAGCAATACTCTAACCACTGAGTTAAGTAGGCCGTTTATCATCACAAAGAAAACCAAATGGGACCCGTCCCATCGATGGATTATAAATATAATATTACTTATAAGCAATAACGCGCAAACAGATCAAAGAACTATGATCTTGGATCGTGGAATATTCATCTTGACAAGAAAGTATCTACATAATAAAATAGGTATTACACGCACTAAGGGCTATAGCTCAGTTAGGTAGAGCACCTCGTTTACACGCGCGCCAATGTTTTTCAGGGGGGTCCATCATGCAATAAAAAGAATTTATCTTATTGAGAAATCGATGTCTTACTCCATAACTTTGAGGGAATAAGAGAACAATAGCCTGACAAGGGGTTCAGTCTTGTCCCTTTTAGGTGCCAAACAGGCCCCATCGTTGATTTGAGATATTGATAAGGTAAATGTCTATTCAATGCTAGGCATAATGAGTACAAGGACCTCAAAAAAAGATCTTTTCGCCCTATGAACTTTAAGGTGTATGAAGTTTCATATTTCATTTTTAAGCAGAGCGATAGAGACTTCATCTAACTTAGGTTAATCTAGGCCAGAGGTAGACCTACGTCAAGATACCCCCTTTGAAACACTTTGGTAGTGTTCCTGGATCAGAATTAAAATAATGACTCAGAGCACATGGAGCCATCTCCTATTTTTCTATCAAAAAAAAATATGGCGGACTAACTGATAGAAATATCAGTTAATGAAAGAGCCCAATGCACAAAAAATTGCATGTTGGGTCTTTGAAACAGTTCAGATCATTTTGATAATAAAAAAGTTTGATCTGTTTTACCGAGAAAGTCTACGGTTCGAGTCCGTATAGCCCTAGAGCCCTAAAAAAGTAAAATAAAAAAATTGTATAATTTTAATTTACCCATTCTAGTTTGTTGCTTGTAACCGACCAGTTTTTTCATCAAAAAAAGGTATTCCTAAATTATTTCTATAAGCCCGGTCACGAGTATCTTTTAAATCCGAACATAAAAATGAAAGCAAAAACACATTTCAATTCATTTTAATAGGCTTAATGGATATTTATCCAATCGTGTGGCTAAACAAACTTATTTGCTTCATGAATCTTCGGAGTTGAATTCTATATTAATTTTCCTCCTTTTCTGTCCCCAATCAGAAAGTTAGTGATACTCTCCCTCTAGTATAGGAATGACCTGCTTTCTTTGTGTACAAGCTAAAGTTTGAAAAACAGCTATATTTGGTAAGTTTCATTGTAAACATTGTCAAAAACGTCAACTAGGCTTTTGTCTTTGTATACCTTCCCGAAACCGAGCAAACCACATCACAAAAGGGGGGTAGTATTCTCTTTCTGTATTCACTTTCACTATTCAATCAATAGAAACTCCTCAGCCTGGATATTAAGAAAAGGAATATACCAACACCGATCTATTCTAAACCTTGAGATGAGATGGAAATTTCTAGAAATTATCTTACATCTGACTACTTGTTATATTCGAACTCTCTAAGAAAAGAGGAAAACCCTCCTCTATTCATACAAGAATAGAAATATATAAAGATACTCAAAATGGATTTCAATTTCTAATAATTAGAATATATTCATATATATAAAATTCATATATATAAAATATATAGAAAATAAATTCCTTTTCTTGCGAGAGTTCGAGAGAATCCTAGGTAAGATGAAAACGAGAGAATTTGTATAATTTGTATAATAATAATAATTAGTTATACTAACTATAACTAACTCAAATTGAAATACGTGTAATGGAAATAGGATTTCAGTCGATGAATATTGAAAGGAGACATGTCCTGCAGTAAACAAAGGAAACTAGAATATAAAGTTCGATCAAAAAAATTCGTATT